ATGTGAAATATTATAATATTTATAAACACATATTTTGGTAAGAAAAAACTTCTAGAGGCTTTCCTGTTTCCGGGGGGTTTTCAGGAATAATAGCGATCTTAGGAGTTTAGGGGGGTAGGGGGGTTTTACGCGCAAAATCCTAGAGGGGAAGATCTTAGATATGTTAGGAGAAGTGGACTGCACTTTATGCACTTGATATCTTAATATGTGATTCTTATGTAATATCTTTTCACCATTCACTTATCGTTATTACGGGCAAGAAAATGTTCTACCTTGTCAGTATGGACCGTATGCACTCTGAGGTGTCAGTTGAAAGGAAGACAAAAAAGAGAACCCCTTACCCGCTGGAGAGAATGCTTGGCATGTTGGGTGATGAGGAGTATGTATTTACACCAATAACTTATGCAAGCGTTAATGAAAGTGTGGGGAGTAATATCGATTTATGGCCCTGAAGTAGGAACCAAATGCCAGGAATAATTCACTGAGTGAAACCCCCACGATCTTTGTCCCTGACCATCAATAAACGATATCATTTAGAAATCACCGGTTGGTAGGTTCTTACTACATTAATGTATCTTTATTTTACGAGATGTTGGTTACTTGGTATATCTTTGAAGGTTCCATTTTTATGGTAGATTTTAGATTTTATATGATATATACGTAGCTAGATTTATTTGTTGATTTTTGACATATTGGTTTATGTACAAGTACTTTTTAATAAGTAATATATTCTTGAATGCTTGAATTAAAGATGTGGTGATAATACATGCTATGTTGTATTTACATTAATGATATGCCGTAATATATGTATATGGTGTAAATACATATATGTATTGCTGCTGAAATATTATAAATATTGTTGAGCAGAAGATAGTTTAATGTTAGAATCCTAGCTTTGGGAGTTAGGGGTGGGAGTTAAAATCTCCCTTTTCTGAGCAGTAGGGAGGATTTTAACCTCCGGCGTCCGGTTTACAAGACCGGCGCTCTGACGCTGAGCTACTAGTGCAGGCTCATCCGAGCATTTTGTTTTCAACTCATCCTGCTAGGGGTGTGAAGACTAGGAATAAGAGGAAGTAGAGGACTGAAGCGATTTGTCCGATGATGATGAAGGGGTGTTCGACTGGCATTCCTCCAATTCAGGTGAGGATCATTACGTCCGCAACGAGGGTTCAGAATAGGAATTGTGTGATTGGGCGGAAGGTGAGGCCTCGTTGTTTAGATGTATGAAGAATTGGAACAACTATAAGGACTAAAATTGAGAATAGTAAGGCCAAGACCCCTCCGAGTTTGTTAGGAATAGATCGAAGGATGGCATAAGCAAACAGGAAATATCATTCTGGTTTAATGTGTGGAGGGGTGACTAAGGGGTTAGCTGGGGTAAAGTTGTCGGGGTCACCAAGCAGATTTGGGGAGAATAGGGCTAGAGAAGCTAGTGCAGTAAGAAGTGCTGCAAAGCCTAGGAGGTCTTTGTAGGAGAAGTAGGGGTGGAATGAAATTTTGTCTGCGTCTGAGTTAAGCCCTGTGGGGTTATTAGAGCCTGTTTCGTGGAGGAATAGTACGTGGAGAATAAATATTGCTGCGATGATGAATGGGAGGAGGAAGTGAAATGCGAAGAATCGGGTGAGGGTGGCGTTGTCTACAGAGAAGCCTCCTCAGATTCATTGAACTAGGGTATTCCCTACATAGGGTACGGCGGACAGAAGGTTTGTAATAACGGTTGCACCTCAAAATGACATTTGTCCTCAAGGAAGGACATAACCTACGAAAGCAGTTCCTATAAGTAGTAGGAGAAGAACAACTCCGGTGTTTCATGTCTCTTTGTAAAGGTATGAGCCGTAATATAGGCCTCGGCCAATGTGCAGGTAAATGCAAATGAAGAAGAAGGATGCACCGTTGGCGTGCATGTTGCGGATAAGTCAGCCGTAGTTAACATCTCGGCAAATGTGTGCTACGGATGTAAAGGCGGTTGCGATATCAGAGGTGTAATGTATTGCAAGGAAGAGACCTGTTAGGATTTGGGTTATTAAGCAGAGCGCAAGGAGGGAGCCGAAGTTTCATCATGCTGAGATGTTAGAGGGGGCAGGGAGGTCGATTAGTGAGTCGTTAACGATTTTTAAGAGGGGGTGAGTTTTACGGAGGTTGGCCATTACGGTTCTTGTAGTTGAATAACAACGGTGGTTTTTCAAGCCATTAGTCCTGGTTAGAGTCCTGGCAGGAATTATGACTTTTATTATGTATTTATTTTTATTTTGTTTTGTCTTTGGACTGATTGCGGTAGCTTCTAATCCTTCACCTTATTTTGCTGCATTGGGGTTGGTAGTTGTAGCTGGGATGGGGTGTGGTGTTCTGGTGGGACATGGGGGGCCTTTTTTATCTCTTGTACTGTTTTTAATTTATTTAGGAGGAATGTTGGTTGTGTTTGCGTATTCAGCAGCTCTTGCTGCTGAGCCTTACCCTGAGACTTGGGGGAGTCGGCCAGTGACAATGTATATGGTGGCGTATGTGTTAGTTGTAGTTGTGGTGGCGGGGTTGTTTTGAGGAGGGTGGTATGAATCTTCTTGAGGGTCAGTAGACGAGCTAGCTGAATTTTCTGTATTTCGAGGGGATATGGCGGGTGTTGCTTTAATATATTCTTTAGGTGGCTGAATGCTAATTATTAGTGCTTGAGTTCTTTTATTAACTTTGTTTGTGGTACTAGAGTTAACTCGCGGGTTGAGTCGTGGAGCTTTGCGGGCTGTTTAAACTAGGATAAGGAGTAGTATCAGGACTAATGTGAGGAAAAAGAGGGAAAGATAGGTTTTAACTATTCCTTGTTGGATATTGCTTGCTGTTGAGACTAAAGGGGTGTTGAAGGAGGTGATGGCCTTGGGGCCTGTTTTTTCTAGCCACGTTTGGTCTACTATTTGGCTGGCGATTAGTTGGCCAAGAGTTAGGTTCAGTTTAGGGGTAAAGCGGTGAATGATAGCTGGGAAGAATCCTAGCATATTGGAGAAGTGGTGGGCAGGGAGGGTTGGTGTGGGGGAAAATTGTTTGCTTGTAAGGGAGGCTAGTTCGAGGGCTGTGAGTACTCCAATAATTGTAACTGCTAGGGCGGCTATTTTTAGGGTAAGGGGTATTGTCATAATGGGGGTTTTTAAAGGAAGGATGTTAGATGTAATTAGGAGGCCGGCAACAATACTTCCTCATGCCAGTCGTTTGATAGGGTTAATTACTGCAGGGTTGTTTTCGTTAATGGGGGAAAGAGTGTTGAATCGAGGATGGCCTATTACTACGAAGAATACAATTCGTATGCTGTAGATAGCGGTGAATGAGGTTGCTAGGAGGGTCAGGATTAGGGCTCAGGCGTTGAGGTGGGAGGTGTTAAGTGCTTCAATAATGGCGTCTTTTGAAAAGAAGCCTGCAAGGAAAGGAGTACCAGTGAGAGCCAAGCTACCGATGGTTAAGCAGGAGCAGGTGAAGGGGGTGAGGTTGTGTATACCCCCTATTTTGCGGATGTCTTGCTCGTCGTTTAGGCTGTGGATAATGGAACCAGAGCAGAGGAATAGTATTGCTTTGAAGAATGCATGGGTGCAAATGTGTAGGAAGGCAAGTTGAGGCTGATTTAAGCCGATGGTAACTATTATTAGTCCTAATTGGCTGGATGTTGAGAAAGCAACGATTTTTTTGATATCATTTTGGGTAAGGGCACAGGTGGCTGTGAAAAAGGTTGTTAGGGCTCCCAAGCAAAGGCAGACGGTGAGTGCAGTTTGATTATCTTGCATAAGAGGGCTCATGCGAATGAGGAGAAAGATTCCTGCAACGACCATGGTGCTTGAGTGCAGTAGGGCAGAGACCGGTGTAGGGCCTTCCATTGCAGACGGGAGTCAAGGGTGAAGTCCAAATTGTGCTGATTTTCCAGTCGCAGCTAGGATTAGACCTAATAGGGGATAGGTGAGGTCAAAGTCTTTGGCTGCGGCAAATATTTGCTGTATTTCTCAGGAATTAAGGTTTGTAGCTATCCATGCTATTGCAAAAATTAAACCAATGTCTCCTACTCGATTGTATAAGACTGCTTGTAGGGCTGCAGTGTTCGCGTCTGCTCGGCCGTATCATCAGCCGATTAGAAGGAAGGATATAATTCCGACACCTTCCCACCCAATGAAGATCTGGAACATATTGTTCGCGGTTACTAAGATAATTATAGCGATAAGGAAGATTAGGAGGTATTTAAAGAATCGATTTATATAAGGATCGGAGTGTATGTATCATGATGCAAATTCTAGAATAGATCATGTTACGTAAAGGGCAATGGGGGTAAAGATAATGGAATAGTGGTCAAATTTAAGACTAATATTAATGTCAAAGGTAAGTGTATTTATTCAGTTTCAGTTTGTAATGATTGTTTCTAGTCCTTGGTTCAGGTAAATGAATAAGGGGAGGAGGCTAACAAAGAAAGCAAGTTTTACTGCTGTTTTCACCTGGGTTAGCGCTCATTCGGGTTGTTGTGGCCGTGGACGTAGGGTGGTTAGGATTGGATAGGCTAAAAGTGTAAAGATAATAATGATGCTGGATGTTATCATAAGCGAAGTGGGGTGCATAGCTGCTACTTGGATTTGCACCAAGAGTCTTTGGTTCCTAAGACCAACGGATTAGCTGTTATCCTTTAGGAGCGGCTCGAGTGAGCCTTGGGGTTTAACCAAGGTGACGAGGATTAGCAGTCTTCGTTGCTGACGAGCCTCTCTCGGTGGACGAGAGGAGTTTAACCTCCATTTCTAGAATCACAATCTAGCGTTTTATGTTTAAACTACATCTACAGGCGGTTCATCCTCAAATGAGCTCTGGTTTAAGAATAAGGAGGATTAAGGGTAGCATGTGGAGAAGAATTAGTAGATGTTCTCGAGAGTGTGATGGTTCAAGAGCAATGATGTGTTCTGGAAGAGGCCCTCGTTGAGTTATTAAAAACATATAGAGGGAATAGCCGGCAGTGATTAGTGTGCCTGCTCCGGTTAGGATTAAGGTTCATCAAGATCAGTTAAAAAGGGATGTAATGATTATTAGTTCGCCTATAAGGTTCGGGAGTGGGGGTAGGGCAAGGTTTGCTAGGCTTGCGATGAATCATCAAGTTGCTATTAATGGGAGAACTATCTGTAGGCCTCGGGCGAGAACTATTGTTCGGCTATGGGTCCGTTCATAATTAGTGTTGGCAAGGCAGAAAAGAGCGGAGGAGGTGAGGCCGTGGGCGATCATTAAAATGAGTGCTCCTGTAAAGCCCCAGGGTGTTTGGATGAGGATTCCTCCTGCAACTAAACCTATATGGCTTACTGATGAGTAAGCAATGAGTGATTTTAGATCTGTCTGACGTAAACAAATAGACCCTGTTATAATTACCCCTCATAGGGCAAAGATGATAAAGGGGTAGCTGAGCTCTTTGGTTAAGGGCTCTAGGACAGTTATCATTCGTATCATACCGTAGCCTCCAAGTTTTAGGAGCACGGCTGCAAGGACTATTGAACCTGCAATTGGGGCTTCAACGTGGGCTTTTGGGAGTCAGAGGTGTACTCCGTAAAGAGGTATTTTTACTAGAAAGGCTAATAGGCAGCCGGCTCACCATAATTTGTCGGCGTAGGTGGAGAGGGGGATGGGATTTGAGTATTGTAGGGTGAGCAATGAGAGGGAGCCTGTATTATTTTGTAGAAGGAGGAGAGCAACAAGAAGGGGAAGAGAGCCCGCTAGTGTATAGAATAAAAAGTATGTTCCTGCATTGAGGCGTTCGGTTTGGTTCCCTCAACGTGTGATAATGATCAGAGTTGGAATAAGTGTGGCTTCAAATATGACGTAGAATATAATAACTTCTGTTGCTCCAAAGGCTAAAATGAGAAAGAATTGGAGGGAGGTGAGTAGTGTAATGTAGATTCGTTGGCGATTGATTGGTTCTGAGGATGTGTGGTTTTGGCTTGCAAGAATTATGAGGGGGAGAAGTCAGCAGGTGAGGACCAGAAGGGGGGTGGATAGAGCGTCGGTTGCTATATAGTTATTTAGGCAGGATCAGCCTGTGTCGGAAAGGTTTTTAAGTCAGGTAAGGCTTGCTAAGGCAATAATAAAGCTATGGGCTAGGGTGGTTGGCCATAGTCATTTAGCGGGGGATAATCAAGCTGTGGGAACTAGCATAAGGGTTGGGATTAAAATTTTTAGCATTGTAGTAAGTTAAGGCTTTGTAGGCGGTCGGTTCCATGTGTTCGGGCCGTGGCAACTAGGAGGGCGAGACCTGCACTTGCTTCGCAGGCTGAGAAGGCCAGTAGGAGCATAGGGGAGGCTGAGAAACTAGTGGCGTCTAGCTGTAGGGTTCAGAGGGAGAGGGCAACGAAGAGGGAGAGTATTATTCCTTCTAAGCAGAGGAGGGCAGAGAGGAGATGGTAGCGATGAAATGCTAAGCCTGCTAGTCCTAATATAAATGTAGATGAGAAGGCGAAGTGAACGGGGGTCATGTAGGTAATTATGGACTTTAACCATAAGCTTTTGAGCCGAAATCAAATGTTTTGATTAAACTAATAACCTATTCAGCCCACTCTAGGCCGCCTTGGATTCATTCATAGATTAATCCCAGGGTAAGAAGGGCTAGTACTAAGGAGGCTCAGAGGAATGTTAAGATTGGTGTGTCTAATTGGTCACCTCAGGGGAGGGGTAAGAGAAGGGCAATTTCCAGGTCGAATAGAAGGAATAGGATAGCAACCAGGAAAAATCGAAGGGAGAAAGGCAGGCGAGCTGATCCTAGGGGGTCGAACCCGCATTCATAGGGTGATAGTTTTTCATGGTCGGGGTTTATCTGAGGGAGTCAAAAAGATACAATAGCAAGGACAATTGATAGAATGGTTGCGATTGCAATGACAGTGGTGATTAAGTTCATTATCTTTCCTTGGACTTTAACCAAGACCGGGTGATTGGAAGTCACTTATACTATTTAATACTAGAAAGATTATGATCCTCATCAGTAGATTGAGACGTAGAGGAAGAGTCAAACGACGTCTACAAAATGTCAGTATCAGGCGGCTGCTTCAAACCCAAAGTGGTGGTCGGATGTAAAGTGATGGCGAACTTGGCGTAGGAAGCAGACAGCTAGGAAGGTGGAACCAATAATGACGTGGAGGCCGTGGAAACCGGTTGCAACGAAGAAGGTGGAGCCATAGACCCCGTCTGCAATGGTGAATGGGGCTTCGTAATATTCTATGGCTTGAAGACATGTGAAGTAGCCCCCTAGGAGAATGGTAAGGGCTAGGGATTGGATTGCTTGTTTACGTTTCCCTTCTATAATGCTGTGGTGGGCTCATGTAACTGTTACCCCGGAGGCGAGGAGGACAGCTGTATTTAGGAGGGGTACCTCGAATGGGTCGAGGGCGGTAATTCCTGTTGGGGGTCAGCACCCTCCTAGTTCGGGAGTGGGGGCTAGACTTGAGTGATAAAAGGCTCAGAAGAAACCTAAGAAGAAGAGTACTTCTGAAGTAATGAAGAGAATTATTCCATATCGGAGACCTTTTTGTACGGGAGGGGTGTGGTGGCCTTGGAATGTTCCTTCTCGAACGACATCTCGTCATCATTGAGCTGTTGTAAGGGTGACGAGGATAAGTCCAAGTGTCATTAAAAGGGAAGAGTGGAAGTGGAATCAGATTGCTAACCCTGAGGTTATCAGTAGGGCGCCTACGGCGCCGGTGAGAGGTCATGGGCTTGGGTCTACTATATGATAAGGATGTGCTTGATGGGCCATTAGACGTTTTCTTGTAGGTAGAGGCTTAATAGAAGGACAAATACGTAAGCCTGAATTATTGCGACTGCTACTTCTAGGAGTGTAAGTAGAAATAGGAGGATGGTTGTCAGGATAGCTACGGTTGGCATAAGGGGAAGAAGGACAAATGCAGCTGTAGCAATAAGTTGGATAAGTAAATGTCCGGCTGTGAGGTTAGCTGTGAGTCGAACGCCTAGGGCTAGAGGGCGGATGAATAAGCTAATTGTTTCGATAATAATAAGGACAGGAATAAGGAGGGTTGGGGTCCCTTCTGGAAGAAGGTGGCCGAGAGCATGGGTAGGTTGGTTTCGTATACCAATAATTACTGTGGCGAGTCAAAGGGGTACTGCTAGTCCTATGTTAAGGGAAAGTTGTGTAGTAGGTGTAAAGGTGTAGGGAAGAAGGCCTAACATATTTAGAGTAATTAAGAAGATTATTAAGGAAGCGAACAGTGCGGCTCACTTGTGTCCCCCTGGGTTTAGAGGTAGAAGAAGTTGTTGTGTAAAACGATTGATAAATCAGCCTTGGAGGGTTAAAAGGCGGTTATTTAGTCATCGTGAGGAAGGGGTGGGGTAGAGTACTCAGGGCAGTGTTAAAGCGAGTGCTATCAGGGGGATACCTAGGTAAACTGGGCTTATAAACTGATCAAAGAAGCTTATTGCCAAGGTCAAACTCAGGATTCTGTTTTAGGTTTTTCTACGCTTTGAGAGGCTGGCTCGTTTGGGTATGTATGGGATATAATCTTAGAAGGAAGTACTGTAAGGAAAATTAGTCAAGAAAAAGTTAAGATAGCGAATCAGGGCGCTGGGTTAAGTTGAGGCATGTCGCTGAGGGTGGTTGGTAGTCACCAATCTTTAGCTTAAAAGGCTAACGCTTTGTACCGGTTTAGCTTCTTAGCGAGGCGTCTTCTATTATTGATGAGGTTCAGTTTTCAAAGTGTTCTAGGGGAACGGCTTCTACTACGATAGGCATGAAGCTGTGGTTTGCTCCGCAGATTTCAGAGCATTGACCATAATATACCCCTGGGCGGTTAACAATAAAGGTAGTTTGGTTTAGTCGTCCTGGGACTGCATCGACTTTTACTCCGAGAGCGGGTACAGCTCATGAATGAAGGACGTCTTCGGCGGAAATTAGGACTCGAACAGGGGAGTTTATTGGAATTACCATTCGGTGGTCTGCTTCTAATAGACGGAATTGACCAGGAGTAAGGTCTTGTGTAGGGACCATGTAAGAATCGAATCCAAGGTCTTGATAATCAGTATACTCATAGCTTCAGTATCATTGGTGACCCATAGCTTTAATAGTAAGATGAGGGTCATTAATCTCATCCATGAGATAAAGAATTCGTAGGGAGGGAAGGGCGATTAAGATTAAAATAATGGCTGGAAGAATGGTTCAAATGATCTCAATTTCTTGGGAGTCTAGGATTAGTTTGTCTGTAAATTTGGCGGTTACTATAGCTACAATAATGTAAAGTACTAGTGTGCTGATTAGGAAGACAATTATTAAAGCGTGGTCGTGGAAATGTAAGAGTTCTTCTATAAGCGGCGAGGCTGCGTCTTGAAATCCAAGCTGGGAGGGATGTGCCATTAGACTCAAGACACACGGGAGTTTAACCCGCAATTTTGCCTTGACAAGGCAATGTAATGACATTTTACTAGTGTCTTATTAAGAAAGTGACAGAGCGGTTATGTGGTTGGCTTGAAACCAATTGATGGGGGTTCAACTCCTCCCTTTCTCGTTAGTTAGAGCGAATCTGAACGAAGGCTGGCTCTTCGAATGTATGGTAAGGGGGTGGGCAGCCGTGGAGTCATTCCACATTAGTTGCTGTTAGTTCTACTGCAAGAACTTCACGTTTTGCAGCGAATGCTTCTCAGATGATAAAGAGGAACATAATTACTGCAACAAGGGAAATCAGGGACCCAATTGATGAAATTGTATTTCATAGAGTATAGGCGTCAGGGTAGTCTGAGTATCGTCGAGGCATTCCAGCGAGCCCTAGGAAGTGTTGAGGGAAGAATGTTAGATTTACCCCTACAAACATAACACCGAAGTGTGCTTTGGTTCATGTGTCGTGTAGCGTGTAGCCTGTAAAAAGAGGGAACCAGTGAACGAAACCAGCGACGATTGCGAATACAGCTCCTATTGACAGTACGTAGTGGAAATGAGCTACTACATAGTATGTGTCGTGGAGTACAATATCTAGGGAGGAATTTGCTAGGACGATACCTGTAAGCCCTCCTACTGTAAATAGGAAAATGAAGCCAAGAGCTCATAATATAGGTGTTTCTCATTTAATGCTTCCTCCGTGAAGGGTGGCTAGTCAGCTGAAGACTTTTACACCAGTTGGGATGGCAATAATTATAGTAGCGGAAGTAAAGTATGCACGTGTATCTACGTCTATTCCTACAGTAAACATATGGTGGGCTCAGACGATGAAGCCTAGAAGGCCGATGGCCATCATAGCTCAGACCATTCCCATGTACCCGAAAGGTTCTTTTTTACCGGCGTAATAGGCGACAATGTGGGAAATCATTCCAAAGCCTGGGAGAATTAGAATGTATACCTCTGGGTGTCCAAAGAATCAGAATAGGTGTTGGTAAAGAATGGGATCTCCACCTCCTGCTGGGTCAAAGAAAGCAGTATTCAGGTTTCGATCTGTTAAAAGCATTGTAATTCCAGCAGCTAGTACTGGGAGGGATAGGAGAAGAAGAACAGCCGTAATTAAGACAGCTCAAACGAACAATGGGATTTGGTACATTGAAACTGCGGGAGGTTTCATGTTAATAATAGTGGTAATAAAGTTGATGGCCCCTAGAATTGATGAGACCCCTGCTAGATGGAGGGAGAAGATGGTTAAGTCTACTGATGCTCCGGCGTGAGCAAGATTGCCGGCTAAAGGAGGATATACAGTTCAACCAGTTCCGGCCCCGGCTTCAACTCCTGAAGAGGCTAGGAGTAGGAGGAAAGAAGGGGGGAGGAGTCAAAAGCTCATGTTGTTCATTCGGGGAAATGCTATGTCAGGGGCTCCGATCATTAGGGGGATAAGTCAGTTTCCGAAGCCTCCGATCATAATTGGCATTACTATAAAGAAAATCATTACAAAGGCGTGGGCCGTAACAATTACGTTATAAATTTGGTCGTCTCCTAAAAGGGCGCCAGGTTGACTAAGTTCTGCTCGGATAAGGAGGCTCAAAGCTGTTCCTACTATTCCGGCTCAAGCACCAAATACTAGATAAAGGGTGCCGATGTCTTTATGATTGGTCGAGAAAAATCAGCGTGTGATTGCCACAGGTAGGATGGCTGAGTTTTAAGCGGTGGATTGTAGCCCCATAGACAGAGGTTTGAATCCTCTTCTTACCAAGCTCTGAGGTGTATTACATATAAGATTGCAAATCTTAAGAAGCAGGCTAATTCCCTGCCGGGGCTTTTCCCCGCCTATTATGTCTTAGGCTAGGCGGGGAAAAGTAGACAGATGCTCTCTGGTTTGGGCGCTTAGCTGTTAACTAAGATTTTGTAGGATCGAGGCCTGCCTGTCTAGAAAGGCTTTAGCTTAATTAAAGCGTCTGTTTTGCATGCAGTTAATGTGGGTTAGTGTCCCGCAAGTCTTAACAGGGACTGGGAGATTTTCACTCCCGCTTAGGGCTTTGAAGGCCCTTGGTCTAGTGTTATCCTAAGTCTCTAAGGGGTAAGGAGGGCCAGGATGGTTGGTGTAAGGGGGAGGAGTAGAATGGTGGCAGATGTTGAGATTGCCAACGGAAGGCTTAGTTGGGAGGAGTGGAAGCGTCATGGGGCGGTCCCTGTAAGGTTGTTGGGGAATATTGTCAGGGTTATAGCGTAGGAGAGTCGAAGGTAGAAGTACAGGCTTAGTAAAGCGGTGAGGGCGGCTATGGTTGCTAGGAGGGGAAGGTCTTGTTTTGTAAGTTCCTGAAGGATTAGTCATTTTGGCATGAAGCCTGTTAATGGGGGGAGGCCTCCTAGTGAGAGCAGAATCAAGGGGGTTAAGGAGGTGATGATTGGTGTCTTGGTTCATGAAATTGCTAGGGAGTTAACGTTTGTTGCTTTATTAATCTTGAATACAAGGAAGGTTGAGAAGGTCATAACAAAATAGGTTAGGAGGGTTAGTAGTGTAAGGGAGGGTGAAAATTGGATAATGAGGGTTATTCAGCCTAGGTGGGCAATTGAAGAGTAGGCTAGGATTTTACGCAGCTGCGTTTGGTTTAAGCCTCCTCATCCGCCGATTAGAGTGGAGGTAACACCTAAGATAATTAAGAGGGTTGGGTTGTTGGGCTGAAGTTGAAGGAATAGGGCAAAGGGGGCAAGTTTTTGTCATGTGGACAAGATGAGGCCTGTAGTTAGGTCTAAGCCTTGAAGCACTTCGGGAAGTCAGGAGTGTATGGGAGCCAGTCCAATTTTAAGGGCTAGGGCGAGTGTAATCATTGTTGTTGGTACTGGATGGGTTATTTGCTGAATGTCTCATTGGCCAGTTAGTCAGGCGTTGGTTGTGCTTGCAAATAGGAGCATGGCAGCGGCTGTGGCTTGTGTCAGGAAGTATTTTGTGGTTGCTTCAACGGCTCGAGGGTGGTGGTGTTGGGCTATTAGGGGAATGATGGCTAGGGTATTAATTTCTAGGCCTATTCAGGCCAGGAGTCAGTGTGAGCTTGCGAATGTAATCGTTGTTCCTAGTCCAAGGCCAAATAGTATTACGGCTAAAATATAAGGGTTCATTAGCAGAGGCAGGATTTTAACCTACATGTTTGGGGTATGGGCCCAAGAGCTTAAATTTAGCTGACCCTGCTAGGAAGTGGTGTAGTGGAAGCACTAAGAGTTTTGATCTCTTCAGGTAGGGTTCAAATCCCTTCTTTCTAAGGAGTTGGGGGGACTTTAACCCCCATGATTCACTCTATCAAAGTGGTCCTTTATTTCAGGCACAGCTCCCTGAGATTACAGTTGAGGGGGAAGGCCTGCAAATGCAATGGGAAGCGCTAAATGTCAGATGACAAGTGCTAGGGTGAGAGGAAGAAAGTTTTTCCAGATGAGGTGTATGAGTTGGTCGTATCGGAAGCGGGGGTAGGATGCCCGTACTCATAGGAAAACAATCGAGAGGAGGGCTGCTTTAACCATGAGGTTTATAGCAGTAAGTTCTGGGATAGTAGGGATATGGGAGGCCCCTAAAAATAGGGTGGCTGACAGGGTATTTATTAAAAGGATATTGGCGTATTCAGCTAGGAAAAATAAGGCAAATGGACCCCCTGCATACTCTACGTTAAAGCCGGATACTAGTTCGGATTCTCCTTCGGTTAGGTCAAAGGGGGCCCGATTAGTCTCAGCCAGCGTGGAGATATATCACATAGCGGCGAGAGGTCATGCGGGTATAATTAGTCAGATGCTCTCTTGTGCGACGTTGAAAGTTTGAAGGGTAAAGCCTCCTGTGAAGATAATAATGTTCAGAAGGATAAGGCCTAGGCTTACTTCATACGAGATGGTTTGGGCTACGGCCCGGAGAGCTCCTACGAGGGCGTATTTTGAATTTGATGCTCATCCTGAGCCTAGAATTGAATAAACAGCGAGACTTGAGAGCGCGAGGATAAAGAGAATACCGAGGTTCAAGTCGGCTACGGGGTAGGGGAGGGGCATTGGTGCTCAGAGTGTGAGGGCTAGTGTTAGTGCTAGTATTGGTGCCAGGAGGAATAGGACTGGGGAAGAGGTGGATGGTCGAATTGGTTCTTTAATGAATAGTTTTACACCATCAGCAATGGGCTGAAGAAGGCCGTATGGTCCTACTACGTTGGGACCTTTTCGCAGTTGCATATATCCTAGGACTTTCCGTTCGATTAGGGTAAGGAAAGCAACGGCTAGGAGGACGGGAACGATGAAGGCTAGGGGGTTAAGCAGGTGGGTAATTAGCGCTGTGATCATAGTTAGGGAGAGGACTTGAACCTCTGTTTAAAGGGCTTAGGCCTTTCGCAATATACCGGGCTCTGCCACTCTAACATGCCATTCTCTTAGGCATCGGGGGTGCTCCCTTTTGCCTAGTTTAGATGATTTCATTAGGTAAGGGCGAGGCATGCCTAAGGTATGGGCCTCTTCTTTTCGGTCCTTTCGTACTAGAAAAGATTAGCTTCATAGATAGAAACTGACCTGGATTACTCCGGTCTGAACTCAGATCACGTAGGACTTTAATCGTTGAACAAACGAACCCTTAATAGCGGCTACACCATTAGGATGTCCTGATCCAACATCGAGGTCGTAAACCCCCTTGTCGATATGGGCTCTAAAAGGGGATTGCGCTGTTATCCCTAGGGTAACTTGGTCCGTTGATCGGCTAAAGCCGGATCATGAAAGGTCAGAAGTTCTGTTAGCTAGAGCTGTAGCTCTTGCTTTTAGGAGTATGGGAAAAAATATGTTGGGTTTGTCCTCCCATTCCTCATGGGGGTTTTATGCTACCCCATGGTCGCCCCAACCGAAGACATTAGGACAGGAGATCACTAAGTTTAGGTCTTTATTAAGGGGTGTTTAACATGATCTGTCTTGGTGTCTAAAGCTCCATAGGGTCTTCTCGTCTTATGTGCTTATCCCCGCTTCTGCACGGGGAGATCAATTTCATTGACTGGAAAGAGGAGACAGTTAAGCCCTCGTTATGCCATTCATACAGGTCTCCATTTAAAAGACAAGTGATTACGCTACCTTCGCACGGTCAAAATACCGCGGCCGTTAAACATATAGTCACCGGGCAGGCGGGACCTCTTATTCTTTGGTTTTGCAAGAGGCGATGTTTTTGGTAAACAGGCGAGGCTTAAAAGTTTGCCGAGTTCCTTCTCTTTCTTTTAGTCTTTCCCAGCAAGCACACCAGTGTGGGGTTAACGGTGTTGTTTAGGACGATTTTCTAGTTTTGGTGTTTGTACGTTTGTCCAATGCCCTCTTTGTTTGGGGCCGTTATTGTTCGGTGGTGGGTCCGTTCCGATTTACACATGTGCGGGGAGAGAGGGGAAATCTCTCTTATTACTCATTCTAGCAGGGTCGCCCCCATGGGTGCATGGGGAGGCCCGGTAAAGTTAGGGGAATAAGATAAGGGTATCAGGATAGGGGGAGGTTAATGGGTATGCTCGAGCTTTAACGCTTTCTATTGGGATGGCTGCTTTTAGGCCCACCAGAACATTTTGCCTTAAAGATTATGATCTTTATCCTCCTAAAAAAGTTGTGTCTTTGTTCAAAGGGGCTGTACCCCCTTTGACTAACTCTCATGGTTTCTTTTAATCATTGGGTGTTTATCATTAATATGAGGGGAGAAGCCATGAGGCTGAACTTTTATCCAATTTCCGGGCAACCAGCTATAACTGAGTTCGATAGGTCTGTCACCCCTACTCGAAGTTCTTCCCACTCTTTTGCCACAGAGACGGGTTTGCCCTATAAATAGGCTGCCTTGGAGTAGCTCACACAGTTTCGGGGGTTCAAACTAAAGTTCTCTTTGCTTGAGGATGCTGGCTAAATCATGATGCAAAAGGTACGAGGGGTAATCTCTGCTTTTTTTGGCTTCACTGGTCTATTTCATCTCTCTTTCAGCTTTCCCTTGCGGTACTTTTTCTATAGCGCCCTTATGGCCCTTTTCTGTCTCCCATACTATGGGGGAAAAATGTTTTGTTAGTCAAATATGTTAGTGCTTTTGGGTTTATTTATATTTGTTTGTTGAGTTTGGTTGGCGGGGCTAGCTAGTAGGCGTCAGGGCGATCCGACTTGCACGGATAACTTCTCAGTGTAAGGGAGATGCTTTTCTACTTTAGCTACGCTCTGATTTGACCAAGCGCACCTTCCGGTACGCTTACCATGTTACGACTTTCCTCTCCTTCGCGGTTGTAGGGGTTTAAAGAAAAATTTAGGTCCAGTTGCTCGGGGAGGGTGACGGGCGGTGTGTGCGCGCTTAAGAGCCGGCTTCAGCGGAACGCTCTACTTTCTGCTTACTGCTAAATCCTCCTTCAATTACATGTTTCAATGTATTATTCGTGTTCGCTGGTGACAGCGAATGTAGCCCATTTCTTCCCCTCCCATGCACTACACCTCGACCTGACGTTTTGGGCTGTGCCGATTGTGCTTACTATTAGTCCTTCACAGGGTAAGCTGGCGACGGTGGTATATAGGCGGAAAAAGCTAGGGGGGGTGAGGTTGAACGGGGATTATCGGTTCTAGAACAGGCTCCTCTAGGTGGATGTTAAGCACCGCCAAGTCCTTTGGGTTTTAAACTAGTGTTCGTAATTCCCAGGCGGATGTTTAATGTAGTAAACTATCAATGTTTAAGGCTAAGCATAGTGGGGTATCTAATCCCAGTTTGTTTCTTAGCTTTCGTGGGTTCAGGTTGAATAAAGCCACTTTCGTAGTTGGGGTTCACTTCCTCGAAAGCGTATAACAGCTATGAGGAGGTTCCGCTTTAGTCAAAAAAGTTATCCTAACCACGCTTTACGCCGTTGTCTGTCAACTTGAGCCTCTCGTATAACCGCGGTGGCTGGCACGAGTTTTACCGGCTCTTTTAGCTTTAACTAAGTCAAGTTTTCACTTATGGCTTAATATTTATCACTGCTGGATTCCCTTGGGGGTGTGGCTAAGCAAGGTGTCGTGGGCTACGTTCGAGTGTGTGCCTGATACCAGCTCCTTGTTCCCGAGAAGGGTATTAAGGGCATTCTCACAGGGGTGCGGATACTTGCATGTGTAAATCTAGCTAGAGCTGACAGTAAAGTCAGGACCAAACCTTTGTGCTTGCGGGGCTTTCTAGGGCCCATCTTAACATCTTCAGTGTTATGCTTTAATTAAGCTACGCTAGC